GGGCATCCCGCATTTCTATGTTCTCTAAACGTGTTAGTCACTATTGAGAATGAAGATATTCGACACGATGTAAATATTCCACCTCAAAGTTTTCTTTTAGTTCAAAATGATCAATATGTCCAATCAGAACAAGTGATTGCTGAGATTCGTGCGCGAACATCCACTTTGAATTTTAAAGAGAAAGTTCGAAAACATATTTATTCTGACTCAGACGGAGAAATGCACTGGAGCATTGATGTGTATCATGCACCCGAATTTGCATACGGGAATGTTCATCTATTACCAAAACCAAGCCATTTATGGATATTATTAGGGGGACCTTGCAGATCCAGTTTAGTCTCACTTTCACTACACAAGGATCAAGATCAAATGAGTGCACATTCTTGGTCTATCACGAGAAGATCCACTTCTAACCTCTCAGGAACAAATGAGCGTTCGAGACAAAAATTCTTTACTTTTCATTGTTCGGGTAAAGTTCAAAAAGACGATAGGATTTCTGATTATTCAGACCCTGGCGGAATTATCTGTACTGGTCATTGTAATCTCAACGATCCACCCATTCTCTACCGGAATTATGCTTTATTCTCAAAGAAGCGAAGAAATAGATTCATCATTCCACTCCAATCGATTCAAGAACGCGAGAACACACTAAAGGCTCCTTCAGGCATCGCGATTGAAATCCCTATCAACGGGATTTTCCGCAGAAATAGCATTCTTGCTTATTTCAACGATCCTCGATACAGAAGAAAGAGTTCGGGAATTACTAAATATGGGACTCTAGAAATGCATTCAATCGCCAAAAAAGAAGATTTAATTGAATATCGAGGAGGCAAGGAATTTCGGTCAAAAAACCAAATGCAAGTAGATCCGCTTTTTTTCATCCCCGAGGAAGTGCATATCTTACCCGGATCTTCTTCCATAATGGTACGTAACAATAGTATTATTGGCGTAGATACACAAATTACTTTAAATATAAGAAGCCGAGTAGGTGGTTTGGTCCGAGTGGAGAGAAAAAAAAAGAGAATTGAACTTCAAATACTTGCCGGAGATATCCATTTTCCTGGCGATATGGATAAGATATCCCGACATGGCGGCGTTTTGATAACACCAGGGACACGAAAACAAAATTCCAAGGAATCCAAAAAATGGAAAAATTGGATCTATGTTCAACGGATCACACCTAGTAAGAAAAAGTTTTTTATTTTGGTTCGACCTGTTGTCACATATGAAATAAAGGATGGTATAACTTTAGCAACGCTTTTCCCTCCCGATTTATTGCAGGAAAGGGATAATGGGAAACTGCGAGTTGTCAATTATATCCTTTATGGAAATGGTAAACCAATTCGAGCAATTTCGCATACAACTATTCAATTAGTTCGAACTTGTGTAGTATTGAATTGGGAGCAAGGCAAAAAAAGTTCTTCGAGTCAAGAAGCTCGTGCTTACTTTGTTCAACTAAGGTCAACAGGGTTGATCCGACATTTTCTAAAAATCCACTTAGCAAAATCCACTATTTCATATATCGGAAAAAGAAAAGATTCGTCGGCCTCAGGACTGCTCTCTGATAATGGATCGGATTGCACCAATATCAATCCATTTTCTGCCTTTTATTCCAAGGCAAGAAGTCAACAATCTCTTAATCAAAATCAACGAACTATTCATACACTATTGAATAGAAATATGGGATTCCAATCGTTGATAATTCTGTCATCATCCAATTGTTTTCGGATGGATCCATTCAGCGATGTAAAATATCCCAATTTGATAAAAGAATCAATTCAAATTCCAAAAGATCTTTTAATTCCAATTAAAAACTCGACGGGTCCTTTAGGAACAGTCTTTCTAGTTACGAATGTTTATGCATTTTACCATTTAATAACTCATAATCAGGAAACCAATTTGCAACTTGACAACTTAAAACAGACTTTTCAAATAATTAAATTTAAATATTATTTAATGGATGAAAACCAGCAAATTTATAACCCAGATCTCGAAAGTAACATTATTTTGAAATTGAATTGGTACTTGTCTCATTCCAATTATTGTCAAGAAAGATCTATAATAATGAGTCTTGGGCAGTTTATTTGTGAAAATATCTGTATCGCACCAAACGCACCACGCCTCAAATCGGGTCAAATTATACTCATTGAAGTTGACTCTGTAGTAATACGATTAGCTAAACCCTATTTGGCCACTCCGGGAGCAACAGTTCATGGCCATTATGGGGAAATCCTGTATGAAGGAGATACTTTAATTACCTTTATATATGAAAAGTCGAGATCTGGTGATATAACCCAAGGACTTCCAAAAGTAGAACAGGTGTTAGAAGTCCGTTCGATTGATTCAATATCGATGAATTTAGAAAAGAGGGTTGAGGGTTGGAACGAATGTATAACAAGAATTCTTGGAATTCCATGGGCATTCTTAATTGGTGCTGAGCTAACTATAGTGCAAAGTCGTATCTCTTTGGTTAATAAGATTCAAAAGGTTTATCGATCCCAGGGGGTGCAGATTCATAATAAGCATATAGAAATTATTGTACGTCAAATAACATCAAAGGTGTTGGTTTTGGAAGATGGAATGTCTAATGTTTTTTTACCCGGAGAACTAATCGGGGTGTTGCGAGCAGAACGAATGGGACGCGCGTTGGAAGAAGCGGTTTGTTACCGAGCACTCTTATTGGGAATAACTCGAGCATCTCTGAATACTCAAAGTTTTATATCTGAAGCTAGTTTTCAAGAAACGGCTAGAGTTTTAGCAAAAGCAGCTCTACGAGGTCGAATCGACTGGTTGAAAGGCCTGAAAGAGAACGTTGTTTTGGGGGGTATGATACCGGTTGGTACCGGATTGAAAGGATTAGGACACCCTTCAAATTCAAAAAGTGGACCTTTTGTAAAAAAAAAAAATCTCTTCCAGGGGGAAATGAAAGATTTTTTGGTTCACCACCGATCTTTCTAGGATTTCATCATTCTTAAAACTGAAAAGCGGATTTATCTTTTTGAATATCCGTATTTGGTGCATTTTTGAAATCAAATTTTGGGAAAGCAAAATAGTAAAAGCAATCGAAAAGACTAATGGCTTGTTTGGTCTATCTACAGCCAATCTACGGTATCAGAGAAGGTTCCATCGGAACTATTAGTTATTTCAGTTCAGGGGTCTTTGTCTCTTTTTTTTTTGCAAAAAAAGGGGAGATTGGGGGGAAATGACAAGAAGATATTCGAACACCGACTTAGAAGAAATGCTAGAGGCAGGAGTTCATTTTGGCCATGGTACTAGTAAATGGAATCCTAAAATGGCACCTTATATCTCTGCAAAGCGTAACGGTATTCATATTACAAATCTTACTAAAACTGCTCGTTTTTTATCCGAAGCATGCGATTTGGTTTTTGATGCAGCAAGGAAGGGAAAACAATTCCTAATTGTTGGGACCAAAAATAAAGCAGCTGATTCAGTAGCACGGGCTGCAGTAAGAGCCCGGTGTCATTGTGTTAACAAAAAATGGCTTGGCGGAATGTTAACGAATTGGTCGACTACAGAAACGAGACTTCAGAAGTTCAGGGACTTGAGAATGGAACAAAAAACGGGAAGACTCAACCGTCTTCCAAAAAGAGATGCGGCTATGGTGAAAAGACAATTATCTCGCTTGCAAACATATCTGGGCGGGATTAAATATATGACAGGGTTGCCTGATATTGTAATCATCGTTGATCAGCATGAAGAATATACGGCCCTGCGGGAGTGTATCACTCTGGGAATTCCAACAATTTCTTTAATCGATACAAATTGTGATCCTGATCTTGCAGATATTTCTATTCCAGCGAATGATGATGCTATATCTTCAATCCGCTTAATTCTTAACAAATTAGTATTTGCAATTTGTGAGGGCCGTTCTAGCTATCTAAGAAATCCTCAATAAAATTAATATTAATAATAAGATAAAAACTTTTATTTCAAAAATACGATCGATTTTTTGAATCAGTTATATTTTTTTTTTATTTAAAAATTTATCAAACTAGATAAAAATAACTGGGAATATTATGTGATTAGTTAGTATTCAAAAAAAGAGTTGGTAGACCAACTACCTGATTCAAGTAGACAAAGAGATAGTTGAATCAAAATCATTTTTTTAGTCTTATTTTTTTTTTCAGAGGGAAATATGAATGTGCTATCATGTTCTATCAACGCACCTAAAGTTTTATACGATATATCCGGTGTGGAAGTAGGTCAACATTTCTATTGGCAAATAGGCGGTTTTCAAGTCCATGGCCAAGTACTTATTACTTCTTGGGTTGTAATTGCTATCTTATTAGGTTCAGCTACTATCGCTGTTCGGAACCCACAAACCGTTCCGACTGGGGGTCAGAATTTCTTTGAATATGTTCTTGAATTCATTCGAGATGTGAGTAAAACCCAAATTGGAGAAGAATATGGCCCTTGGGTTCCTTTTATTGGAACTATGTTTCTATTTATTTTTGTTTCTAATTGGTCGGGAGCTCTTTTACCTTGGAAAATCATAGAATTACCTCATGGCGAGTTGGCCGCACCAACGAATGATATAAATACTACTGTTGCTTTAGCTTTACTTACGTCAGGGGCATATTTCTATGCAGGTCTTACCAAAAAAGGATTAAGCTATTTTGGTAAATATATTCAACCAACCCCAATCCTTTTACCCATTAATATCTTAGAAGATTTCACAAAGCCATTATCACTTAGTTTTCGACTTTTCGGGAATATCTTAGCAGATGAATTAGTAGTTGTTGTTCTTGTTTCTTTAGTACCTTTAGTAGTTCCGATCCCGGTCATGTTCCTTGGATTATTTACAAGTGGGATTCAAGCTCTTATTTTTGCAACTTTAGCCGCGGCTTATATAGGTGAATCCATGGAAGGCCATCATTGAAATAGTCTTTTTTTTTTAGTTTAGCGTCAAGTAATCTATGTACGGTGCAAGACGATTTTATTAAGGAATACAAATGGACAAAGCTCTATATACATTAGAAATACAATAGAAAGAAATAGGAACAAAAACGATATTAGAGAGTTGGAAAAAATAAAGAGGAAAGAGATCTAAAAGGTCTTTTTCCTAAAGTTATCTTTTCGTCCCCTCACCTTATTTTCCTTGACGAATCTTAACCTTCACTATTTTACATAGGTCCGCCAATCTTTTTTTTTTTCAAATAAAAATTTGAATACGATATATTGTTTACGACATGTGATTAACTAAAAAACAGGATAAAAAATTCTACTTTAGATTTACAGTGTATTTTATTCAACAATTGGTCAAAAGGAACTATTTAATTAATTTAATTATTTAATATTAATATTAATTAAAAATTAATTATAATTAAAAAATATTAATTAAAAATTGCATAAACTTAGATCAACCTAATAATGATATTTCTATGTACAAATTCGCACTAATAATTTTATTTGCCCGTTTAGATTATATTTGGTCTGAGAAATCTTTATAACTATAAGGTAGAAAAAAATTATAAAAAACGGGATTCCTAAAAAATCGATTGGTTCTCAAATACGATTGAATCGACTGGTTTACGTGATGGAAGAAAGACATGTATATATTAGATAGTGACTACTTAACTTATATATGTATATGCACTAAAAATATATTTATATGAACTAAAAATAGATTGCATTTTTGTTACTATTGCGTGCTGGTTCCAATAGAAGTCTTCTCATATGGTTGTGACTGCGAATTGGCTGAATAAAGAGATGACCTAAAGAACAGATGAAAGAATTGAAATAACAGTTTAGAAATGGAACAACGAAACTGCTATGGATTCACAAAGACTCTATGTATCTAAAAGAAACAAAAAAAAGCTATTGAAATTGTTCTGATGATTCAATAATAAAATAATATGACTTCAGTTCGAAGTTTGTAAGTTACTTCGCCTGGATGAATCTTCTTGATGGAATAATTAAATAAAAATTGATTGCTTGATTGTATCATTAACCATTTCTTTTTGTTGGTACGAGGAACTTATCATGAACCCACTGATTTCTGCTGCTTCCGTTATTGCTGCTGGATTGGCTGTAGGGCTTGCTTCTATTGGTCCTGGAGTTGGCCAAGGGACTGCTGCGGGACAAGCTGTAGAAGGTATCGCGAGACAGCCCGAGGCAGAGGGAAAAATAAGAGGTACTCTATTGCTTAGTCTAGCTTTTATGGAAGCTTTAACTATTTATGGATTGGTTGTAGCATTAGCACTTTTATTTGCGAATCCTTTTGTTTAATTGTTTTATTTCCTTATACCTGTCGTTTGCTTTTTAAAATTAGCTAAAAATTTAACTTCTACAATTCCTTTTTTGTTGAAAAAATAACCTAAACCTACGGGAAGGGCTGATTTGCGGATGAGGAATTAGCATACCGACCCCCTTTCATCCTTCCCGTTCGTAGTCCACAGGGAATTCTTTTTATGAGGTGTTGCAACAATCAAGGGGGAGTTCATACTTTCTAATTAAAAAAATTATTATAACGCGAATATTTTTTTTGACTCGATAAAAAGAATAAATAAAAAAGAGCGACAAAGTGATAGAAAACAAACTCTGGTTGATTTTTAGTCTATCTATAATATAAGAGGAGATTCCATGAAAAATGTAACCGATTCTTTCGTTTTTTTGGACTACTGGCCATCTGCCGGGAGTTTCGGATTTAATACCGATATTTTAGCAACAAATCTAATAAATCTAAGTGTAGTGATTGGTGTATTAATTTTTTTTGGAAAGGGAGTGTGTGCGAGTTGTTTATTTCAAGAATAGGCTGGATCCTACCAGCTGTACCCTTTACGCCCTAAATAGGAAAGAAAGGTGCATGATCCCGCGAATTACTTATGAATAAATTCTATGTAAGAACCGCAGCATTTCGTGATTAACTGGGAAATTCACTTTGATTCTCTAGTAACCAGTAATTTTGGGCTATTACTAAGATGGTTAAAGCAAACCGTTTGAAGTCTAGATGCATCATGGTACTCTTTCTACCACTATGCTAGTATAGAGATGGTTTTAAAATAACTATTTTATCGATATAGGACACTCGTCTCGATAAAATGATTTCAACTAATTATAAAAAAGGACATTTTACTTTTTTTATCCAATGCTGAATCGACGACCTGTGTCTTAATGTATATGTAAAAAATTCTTGGATTTTAATTGAAGAAAAAAAAAGAAACAGCTTTGCTGACAATTGTATATTTTTTATTTTGTCAGAAGAGTCCCCTAAGTATTTTAGTTTTTCATTAGATTTTTTTATTTTTTTCTAGTGGGCTACGAATAAAGAAGATAGGATAGGCTCAGTACATTTATTAAGTAATTGAGCATGAGAGCCAAATGAATCGAAAGATTCATGTTTGGTTCGGGAAGGGATTAGGGAAGTTTTAAAATTAACAGAAAGATAATCTACTTTCATTAAGTGATTTATTAGATAATCGAAAGCAGAGGATCTTGAATGCTATTCGAAATTCAGAAGAACTGCGTGGGGGGGCCGTT